AATGATGAGCCTGATTAAAGGACTATCGTGATAGGATAAAACATGTAGCCGAAACTACCTTCATTACATCTAACAGAATCAAACTATCACCCTCAAGCATCAAAAGCTACCGTGCACCATACACCAAGATGTAAAAATAAAATCTCAACATAGAAAAGTAAGCTAAATAAAGCTAATGGGTTCATACCCCATAAATAGAGTAAAACTCTCTTCTCTAATGCCCAACAACTCAACAAAAGTCCTATTACTAGTAACCCTAGTAAGAGGTATATTAGTGTCTGTATCGTCCAATTCATGACTTGGTGCATGAATAGGACTAGAAATCAACCTAATATCGTTTATTCCCTTAATGTCCAACGTCAAAAATATATACAACACCGAAGCCTCACTGAAATATTTTATTGTACAAGTATTAGCCTCAGCAACACTACTATTCATGGTAGTAATGAGGACATTAACAGAGGATTTATTTTCATTCCAAGAAAATCCATACACGCCAATAATTATCTGTACCCCCCTCCTGCTCAAAAGTGGAGCCGCACCACTTCACTGATGATTCCCAGGAGTAATAGAAGGGCTGAGATGAGAAAATTGTGCACTACTAATAACAATCCAGAAAGCTGCCCCATTAATACTAATATCATACCTGATTGAAATAAACACCTTCACATTAAGAATCATCTTAATGTCCACAGTTGTGGGAGCAATTGGAGGCCTAAACCAAACCTCTATACGAAAGATCCTAACCTACTCATCAATCAACCACACTGGATGAATATTAATTGCATTAACCACCAGAGAAAACCTATGGATAATATACTTCATAATTTACTCAACACTGGCGTTGACGGTAGTTTCAGCCATTAAGCTCTCAGGAGTATCATTCATTAACCAAACCATAATAACAAATAAGGAAACCGCACTAATGAAATTCATAATATTCACATCATTACTATCCTTAGGTGGCCTACCCCCATTCCTCGGATTCCTGCCAAAATGAATTGTTATCCAGGCAATAATTACAAACAACATGGCCCCCCTTGCCACAATCGTGGTAGTAACGTCATTAATTACCCTATACTACTACCTAAAAATCTCCTACTCAAGATTTTTGATCTTAAACACAGAACCCAAATGAAATACAAAATCCCACAAAAATAAAACAACCAAAAACATTAGAGCCATAATCCTATCATCAATCTCACTAATGGGAATAGCGGCATGCACAATCATCACCAACATTAATTAAGGCTTTGAAGGCCTTAAGTTAAATCAAACTAATAACCTTCAAAGCTATAAATAAAGGGTTTCCTTTAGGCCTTGGTAAGTCCTTCAACCCACCCCTACAGAATTGCATTCTATAATCACAAAATGAATACAAGGCTTTAATAATAGTGGAAGAGCGACGTAAACGCTCCTAAATAGATTTACAGCCTATCGCCTACTTATTAATCTCAGCCACCCCACTAATTTTCACCCGTTGATTCTTCTCAACTAATCACAAAGACATTGGAACATTATATTTTGTATTCGGAGCTTGATCAGGAATAGTTGGAACATCCCTAAGAATACTTATCCGAACGGAGCTAGGACAACCAGGATCTTTAATTGGTGATGATCAGATTTACAACGTTATTGTTACAGCCCATGCCTTCGTTATAATTTTCTTCATAGTAATACCAATTATAATTGGTGGATTCGGAAACTGACTTGTGCCACTAATGCTAGGTGCACCGGATATAGCCTTCCCACGAATAAACAACATAAGATTTTGACTACTTCCCCCATCCCTAACACTATTGCTAACTAGTAGACTAGTAGAAAGTGGTGCAGGAACAGGATGAACAGTTTATCCTCCCCTAGCCAGAGGAATTGCTCACGCCGGAGCATCCGTAGATCTAGCCATCTTCTCCCTTCACCTAGCAGGAGTATCATCAATCCTGGGAGCAGTAAACTTTATCACAACGACAATCAACATAAAACCAAGAAGCATGAAACCTGAACGAATCCCACTATTCGTATGATCAATCGCCATTACTGCCTTACTGTTACTTCTATCATTACCAGTCCTAGCAGGAGCAATTACCATACTATTAACTGATCGTAACCTAAATACATCATTCTTTGACCCAGCAGGAGGAGGAGACCCAATCCTATACCAACACCTATTCTGGTTCTTTGGACACCCCGAAGTTTACATTCTCATTCTACCAGGATTTGGTATAATTTCCCACATCATCTGTCATGAAAGAGGTAAAAAGGAAGCATTTGGAAATCTAGGAATAATCTTTGCCATGTTAGCCATTGGACTATTAGGATTCGTAGTATGAGCACATCACATGTTCACGGTAGGAATGGACGTTGACACACGTGCATACTTTACATCAGCAACAATAATCATTGCTGTACCAACAGGGATTAAAATCTTCAGTTGACTTGCAACTATATACGGAACTCGCATAACATATAGAGCAGCATGCTTATGGGCACTAGGATTCGTGTTCCTGTTCACAATAGGAGGACTTACTGGTGTAGTCCTAGCAAATTCATCAATCGACATTGTATTACACGACACCTACTATGTAGTAGCACACTTCCACTACGTCTTATCAATGGGAGCAGTGTTTGCAATCATAGGAGGATTCGTACAATGATTCCCCTTATTTACAGGACTTACCATAAACCCAAAATGACTAAAGGCCCAATTCGCCGTTATATTTGTAGGTGTTAACCTAACATTCTTCCCCCAACACTTCCTAGGACTAGCTGGAATACCACGACGATACTCTGACTATCCAGATGCATACACCACATGAAATATCATTTCATCAATGGGATCAACAATCTCATTCGTAAGAGTAATGATATTCCTATTTATCATATGAGAAAGAATTACAGCCAACCGAATAATTCTATTCCCTACACATACAAGAAATTCAGTGGAATGACTACAAAACTTTCCACCGGCAGAACACAGATATTCAGAGTTACCAACCATTTCGTTAACTAATTAACTAATAATTTTACCTCTAACGTGGCAGATAAGTGCGGTGGATTTAAGCCCCATAAATAAAGTCTTGAACTTTCATTAGAAATAAATGGCAACATGACTAACCCTAACACTACAAGACAGAGCATCCCCCATTATGGAACAACTAATCTTCTTCCATGATCACGCCCTAATAATTATGTTAATGATCCTCACAACAGTGCTCTATACAATAATTAGAATCATCCAAAATAAGCAAACAAGACGATTCATCCTAGAAGGACAAATAATTGAAACCATTTGAACAATTGCACCAGCAATCATTCTGGTATTCATTGCAATACCATCTTTACGACTTCTATATCTAATAGACGAAATCCACAACCCAGCACTGACACTAAAAGCAGTTGGACACCAATGATACTGAAGTTATGAATATTCAGACTTCACAAAGATCGAATTTGATTCATACATAGTACAACAAGATGATCAGAACCTAGACACATTCCGACTCCTAGACACAGATAATCGAATTGTACTACCAATAAGTTCACCTATCCGAATAATTGTAACAGCAGCAGATGTTCTTCACGCATGAACAGTACCAGGTCTTGGAGTGAAAACAGATGCCACTCCAGGCCGCTTAAATCAAGTGAGATTTTCAATTAACCGACCAGGTATTCTATATGGACAATGCTCAGAAATCTGTGGAGCAAACCACAGATTTATACCAATCGCAATTGAAAGAGTTTCAACAAACCAATTTATTAATTGAGTATCAAAGATAAGAGAATCATCAGATGACTGAAAGCAAGTAATGGTCTCTTAAACCAGTTAATGGTATCCTAGCAAATATCTCTGATGAAGAAGGGTTAGTTAACAAAATAACATCAGAATGTCAAACTGAAGTAATCAAGAAAGATATCCTTCTATACCTCAAATAATACCTATAGAATGAATATTGCTCTACACCACATTCCTAATAACATTCCTAATATTCAACATCATAAACTACTTCATACAATCCCCACAACAACAATCAAAAACGAAAAAATACATCAACATCAGCAAAACTAACTGAAAGTGATAAGAAATCTATTCTCAATTTTCGACCCAACAACAGAAATTAGTAATCTACCACTAAACTGAACAAGCACAGCAATTGGTCTACTACTGGTCCCAACAAGAATTTGATTAATCCCCTCACGGAACAGCATAATAGTAAGTATACTAATAAATAAACTACACCAAGAAATAAAAACGATCCTAAGAAAGGGGAACGAAAACAAGGGAAACTCATTTATTTTAACTTCACTATTCCTTATAATCCTAACAAACAATTTCCTAGGATTATTCCCATACATCTTTACAAGAACAAGACACTTAACACTAACACTAACCCTAGCCTTACCACTATGACTAAGATTTATATTATTCGGATGAATCAAAAACACCAACCACATATTCGAACACCTAGTACCACAAGGGACCCCATCAATATTAATACCATTCATAGTTATCATCGAAACAATTAGAAACCTAATCCGACCAGGAACACTAGCAGTACGTCTAACCGCAAATATAATTGCAGGCCACCTACTATTAACTTTATTAGGAAACAACGGACCATCACTAAGACACACCTTACTAACTGTACTAATTATTGCACAAATCCTTCTACTAATCTTGGAAGGGGCAGTGGCAATTATCCAATCATACGTATTTGCAATTCTAAGAACCTTATACTCTAGAGAAGTTAATTAAATGTCAATACACGAAAACCACCCATTTCACATAGTAAATAAAAGACCATGACCACTTACAGGAGCCATCGGAGCAATAACTATACTAATAGGACTAATTAAATGATTCCATCAATATGACGACAGCCTACTAGGAATTGGTGCAATCATCACCGTACTAACAATAATCCAATGATGACGAGATGTAACACGAGAAGGAACATATCAAGGACTACATACAAAGATAGTAACAAAAGGCCTACGATGGGGAATAATCTTATTCATTGTATCAGAAATCCTATTCTTTGTATCATTCTTCTGAGCATTCTTCCACTCAAGACTATCACCAACAATTGAACTAGGATCAACTTGACCCCCCACAGGAATTCAACCATTTAACCCCTTACAAGTACCCCTACTAAATACAGCAATCCTACTGGCCTCCGGAGTAACAGTAACATGAGCACATCACAGACTACTAGAAAATAACGCCACACAAGCAACCCAAGGACTATTCTTCACAGTCCTACTAGGTATTTATTTCACAGCACTACAAGCATATGAATATATTGAAGCACCCTTCACAATCGCAGACTCAGCATATGGATCAACATTCTTTATAGCAACAGGATTCCATGGGTTACACGTAATTATTGGAACAACATTCCTAATTACGTGTCTACTACGACAAACAACATTACACTTCTCATCAAATCACCACTTTGGATTCGAAGCAGCAGCTTGATACTGACACTTTGTAGACGTAGTTTGACTATTCCTATACATCTCAATCTACTGATGAGGAAGATAAAACGATATTTATCTAATACAAGATAGTATACTTGACTTCCAATCAAGAAATTTGTGAAAACAAGATAAATAATGATAATAACTATCGCAACAGCAACACTAGCCATCTTACTATCAGCAGCCATTATAATATTAACAACACTAATCTCAAAGAAAATAAACGAAGACCGAGAAAAAAGATCCCCATTTGAGTGCGGATTCGACCCAAAAAACTCCGCACGAATTCCATTCTCATCACGGTTTTTTCTAATCGCAGTGATCTTCATAATCTTCGACGTGGAAATTGCACTCTTACTCCCAATACCAATCACCATGATAACATCAAACATCAAATCATGAATATTAATCAGAACCGTATTCCTAGCAATCCTAATCATTGGATTATACCATGAATGAAATCAAGGATCACTTGAATGAAGAAACTAGAAGGGACTATAGTTAAAAATAACATTTGAGTTGCATTCAAAAAGTACTATCCAAAATAGTTAGCCTCATAATCAAGAGAGAAGCAAACCTTGCAATCAGTTTCGACCTGATCTTAGATAAGAAATTATCCTCACTTTAAATTTAACTGAAACCAAAGAAGGAGGTATATTATTGTTAATAATAAAATTGAATAAATCATTCCAGTTAAAGAAGTGAAAGTAAAAGTGAATGCTGCTAACTTATCACTATAGCGGTTAAAATCCGTTTACACTTCTATTTATATAGTTTAGAAAAACATTACATTTTCACTGTAAAGACAAAGGAATACTTTTATAAATACTCGAAGGCAATTAAATACCTCATCGACATCTTCAGTGTCGCGCTCTAAAAATAAGCTATTCAAGTAATAAATAAGAACAAATAATAAAATAACAATTCACATAACAAAAAACCCTAGAAACACCTTCAAACTATTATACTGAAACCACTGATTAACCCTACCAAGATTAAAAAGAATCCAATATATACCCTGACCACCAAAATATTCCATTCAACCAGAATCAAAAACCCTTGTTGCCCTATAACCAACACCCAAAGGCATAAAGGAAACACCATAAGTGGAAAAAAAAGGCATAAACCACATAGAACCCGCGAACGAAGAAGCAACGTAAAAACGCGCAGAAAACAAATTATCATTAAAAGTAAAAATGGCCATTTCATAACCAAGCCAACCACCCAAAAATAAAACAAATAGAGTAAGCATCCTTAAATAATAAGGTAAACAAATCAAGGAAGGTGTAGGACAAATTAATCACATTAAAATACTCCCACCAAAAACAGACATGACCAATAAACCAATCATACCAAACATTATACTATAATTGGTCTCACCCATAGAATAAGAAGAAAAAAAATTGAAATCTCCACACATAACAAAATAAAATAAACGGAAAGAATAACAAACCGTCAAACCAGTAGACAAAAATAATAAGAAAAATCCAAACATATTCACATAACCCATAGAAAACATCTCCAGAATAAAATCCCTAGAATAAAAACCAGCCAAAAAAGGCATGCCACAAAGAGCAAAATTAGAAACCATTAAACATGAAGATGTAAAAGGTATATAAACAGATATACCACCCATAAAACGAATATCTTGTGAATCACCTATAGAATGAATAACACCACCAGCACACATAAACAACAAAGCCTTAAATAATGCATGAGTCAACAAATGAAAAAAAGCTAACCCAGAAAGACCAATAGAAATAGTCATAATCATAAGACCCAATTGTCTTAAAGTAGATAAAGCAATAATCCTCTTTAAATCAAACTCAAAATTAGCCCCAAGACCTGCCATAAATATAGTCAAACCAGAGACCAACAACAAAAAAACATTCAACCAATAACTAAAAGAGGGGCTAAAACGAATCAACAAATAAACACCAGCAGTAACCAATGTAGATGAATGGACCAAAGCAGACACAGGGGTAGGAGCAGCCATTGCCGCAGGCAACCAGGAAGAAAAAGGAATTTGAGCACTCCTAGTCATAGCTGCCAAAACAACAAGAAATGAAATAAGCTCCATCTCAACAGAACTGGACAAAAAATCCAAATAATAAATGAATCTTCAACTACCAAAATTAATTATCCAAGCAATAGCCATCAATAAAGCAACATCCCCAATACGATTAGACAAGACAGTTAACATACCAGCACCATAAGACCTCACATTCTGATAATAAATTACCAACAAATAAGAAACCAAGCCCAAACCATCCCAACCTAACAAAATACTAATCACATTAGGACTAATGATAAGGAACATTATAGAAATAACAAATATTAAAACCAACATAATAAAACGAACAATGTTCAAATCACCGAACATATAATCATCTCTATAAAGAATAACTAAAGAAGAAATAATAAGAACAAACCCCATAAACAATAAAGAAATTCAATCGAACAAAAAAGTTATAATGACAGATCTACCATTAAGAGTAATAATATTCCAATCAACGAAATAAACCAAATCATTTATAATAAAAGAAAACCCTAAAAAACAACAAAACCAACCTAACAAAAACAAGAAAATAAATCTAATAAAGCAAATGGACATAAACATCAATCTAAAATAAAAATTATATCACTGGCACCACAAACCAACATTTTTCACTTAAACTATTTAGATAATACCACGAAAATATAAACCTACACCCAAAACACAGTTACATCAACCTTCAAAATAATTAAATTCAACGGAAACCAATGAAGGAACAATAATAAGAATTCACGAACGTAACCCAAAGAACAAGAATAAAGACCAGAATAAACAGAACCATGCTGACTATAAGAATACAAGTAAAGGGTATATGCAGCACTAAAAAAAGATAAAAGAATCAAAACAAACATAAGACACCACGACCAAGAAACCAAACTACTCAATAAACCAATTTCACCAAGAAGATTAAGAGAAGGAGGAGCAGCCATATTACAAGCTCTCAACAAGAACCACCACATAGTCATTCTAGGCATTAAATTAATTAAACCCCTACTAATTAAAAGACTACGTCTGCCAAAACGCTCATAAGAAATATTAGAAAGACAAAAAAGGCCAGAAGAACACAATCCATGAGCTACCATTAAGGCAAAAGATCTACAAACTCCCCAATAACTCAACGTCATAATACCACCAATGACCATACTCATATGAGCCACAGAAGAGTAAGCAATTAATGACTTCAAATCAGTTTGTCGTATACAAAACAAACTAACAAATAAACCACCAACCAATCTCAAAGCAACCCAAACAATACCAAAACCAAAACCAAACCTATACAACACAGGAAAAACACGAAGAAGACCGTACCCCCCCAACTTCAACAACACACCTGCCAAAATTATTGAACCAGAAACAGGAGCTTCCACATGAGCCCTAGGAAGCCATAAATGAACCATAAATATAGGCATCTTAACCAAAAAAGCAAATACCATACAAACATAAAATAAACTACCAACTAAAGAACTACTACCACATAACAAATACAAACACAAAGAACCTAAAGAACCATAAATAAATAAAATACCAACCAACAAAGGAAGAGACGCCAACAAAGTATAAAACAACAAATAGATACCAGCCTGAACACGCTCAGGCTGGTATCCCCATCCCAAAATTAAAAACAAAGTAGGGATTAATCTACTCTCAAAAAAAACATAAAAAGAAAGTAAACCAACTCTACTAAAAGTACAATACAACATAATAGTAAGAACAACAACAACAAATACAAAGAAACCAGAAAAATAACCATAACGAAAAACAGACTCTCTGGCCAAAATTATAAGAACACAAATCCACAAACTAAGAAGAATTAAACCATAAGAGATCAGATCACAGCCAAAAAAATAGCCCAAATTACCCCAACAAAAGAAATAAGGGAGAAAAAACATATAAACAAAAGATACAGCAAACAACAAAGAACAAACCACCCATCAAAAACCGGGCAAAAAACATAAAGGGATCAAAAAAATAAGAAAACAAAGAAACCTTAACATTGAAGAACTCTATAAGATTGAAAATAATCATTACCATGACTACGAATTATAGATACTAAAATAGACAAACCCAAAGAACCCTCACAAACAGAAAATACCAAAAAATAAACCACAAAAAACAAACTGTAATTAAAATTACACAAGTAATAATAAATAGAAAAATAAAGGACCAAAACAACAAACTCCAATCTCAACAAAGTAATTAACAAATGCTTACGACTTGAAGAAAAAGCCCATATCCCACAAAAATAAACAACAAAAAAATATAATCACATTGGCATTAAACAAGTTTTAATAATTTAATAAAAATATTGGTCTTGTAAATCAAAAATAAGGATAAACCTTTTAAAACTTCAGAGGAAAAGCATCAAGCCATTTCACTAGTCCCCAAAACCAATATTTTACATAAAATATCCCCTGACATAACAAAACTACTTATATCAACAAGAACAATAACCAGACTAATATTCACCCAAATAAAACATCCTCTAGCTATAGGAATAATATTACTAATACAAACGACAATAGTATGCATCATTAGAGGAACAATATATGTGAGATTCTGATTCTCATATATCCTATTCATAATCATGATTGGTGGGATACTAGTACTATTCATATACATAACAAGACTAGCATCCAACGAAATATTCTCCCCATCCAACAAAATACTACTAATTACAATAATATTTATACCAATTCTAATATACATTATACCAACAGTAACCAACAATAAAGAAATAAACCCGCACGACGCAATAATGGAAAACGAAATCACAACAACAACAACAGTTATATATAATCAAATAATGGGAACCATAACCACCCTATTGGTACTATATATACTAATAACACTAATTGTAGTAGTAAACATCATCAATGTATCAAAAGGGCCATTACGCCACATAAATTAATGAATAAACCCGCACGACAAAGACATCCACTATTTAAAATTGCAAATAATGCCCTAGTAGACTTGCCAACACCATCAACAATTAGAGGATGATGAAACTTTGGATCACTATTAGGAATTTGCCTAGTAGCACAAATTGTAACAGGACTATTCCTAGCCATACACTACTGCCCAAACACCGAATCCGCATTTGACAGAATCAGACACATTTGTCGAGATGTAAACTACGGATGACTACTACGAACACTCCACGCAAACGGAGCCTCGCTATTCTTCGTTTGCATCTATCTACATACTGGACGAAATATGTACTATGGATCATACAACTTCATACATACATGATCTGTAGGTGTAGCAATCCTATTCCTAACTATAGCGACAGCATTCATAGGATATGTTCTACCCTGAGGACAAATATCATTCTGAGGAGCAACTGTAATTACAAACCTACTATCAGCAATCCCATATGTAGGAAAGGAAGTAGTACAATGAGTATGGGGGGGATTTGCAGTAGACAACGCAACACTAACACGATTCTTCGCATTACACTTCCTACTACCATTCGTGATCGTAGGCATAGTACTAATTCATCTCCTGTTCCTGCACCAAACAGGATCAAACAATCCACTAGGATTAAACAAAAATACAGATAAAATTCCATTCCACCCATACTTCACAGTAAAAGACATCGTGGGATTCGCGGTAATAATTATAGCACTAACAGTACTAACCCTAAAAGAACCATACATCTTAAGAGATCCAGACAACTTCACACCAGCAAACCCACTAGTAACACCAGTACATATCCAACCAGAATGATACTTCCTATTCGCATACGCAATTCTACGATCAATCCCCAACAAACTAGGAGGAGTTATTGCATTAGTAATATCCATCGCAATCCTATTCATCATACCAATAAGTAAATCAAAGTTCCGAGGAATACAATTTTACCCAGTAAATCAAGTATTATTCTGAATCATAACTAACACAGTAATTCTACTAACATGAATCGGAGCCCGGCCAGTCGAAGACCCATACATTTTAACAGGACAAATCCTAACCACATTGTACTTCCTATACTACATAATCAACCCAACTATAACAAAACTATGAGACAAAACGACAAATTAAAAGTTAAAAAGCTACAGATACAAGCCTAATGTCTTGAAAACATTATGAAAGAAGTTCAAATCTTCTATTAACTTGACCTTTATACCTAAATTAATACACTACAACAAAGAAAAAATAAAACACCTAACCCCAACGAAAAACAAGAGATAATTCAACGAAAGGGGCAAAAAACTCCTCCAAGCCAAATATATCAACTTATCATAACGGAACCGAGGCAAAGTACCACGAACCCAAATGAACAAGAAAGAAATAAAAACAACCCTAACGTAAAAAAGAAAAGAATAAAGATCTCTACCCAAAAAGATAATACAAAACAATAATCTCATAAAAATAATTCTAGCATACTCAGCCAAAAAAATTAAAGAAAAACCACCACCACCATACTCAACATTAAATCCAGAAACAAGCTCAGACTCCCCTTCAGCAAAATCAAAGGGAGTCCGATTAGTCTCAGCCAAACAAGAAACAAACCAAACAAAAGACAAAGGAAGAGAGAAAAAAATTAACCATAAATAAACCTGGAAGGAATAAAAATAAATCAAATCATATCTACAAATTAAAATAACAAAAGAAAGCAAAATAAAAGCCAATCTAACCTCATAGGAAATAGTCTGTGCCAAAGCACGAAGACCACCCAGCAAAGAATAACCAGAATTAGAAGACCATCCAGCAATCATAACAGTATAAACACCAAGGCTTGTACAAGCCAAAAAAAACAACAAACCCAACTCAAATGAAATAAAACCACTCAAATAAGGAATTAATACCCAAACCAACAAAGATAGAAAAAACCCAAAAACAGGAGAAAAATAATAAATCAAGTAATTAGAAACCAAGGGGAAATACTGCTCCCTAGTAAACAACCTAATAGCATCTCTAAAAGGCTGAAAAATACCAACAAAACCAACCCTATTAGGACCCTTACGAATATGAATATAACCTAAAACCCTTCGCTCCAACAAAGTGAGGAAAGCAACACCAACCATAACAAACACCATCAACAACAAAAAAATAATAACCAGAAATAAAGAACTCAACATATACTACTTGTAAAATAAAAACTTTACATTAATAGATTCTAAATCCAACGCACTTATCTGCCAAAATAGCCACTACATTAAAAAAACACATACCAAACAAAATTATTCCAAATACCCGGTCCTCTCGTACTAAGGTATAAAAACACAATTATAGATAGAAACCAACCTGGCTCACGCCGGTCTGAACTCAGATCATGTAAGATTTTAAAGGTCGAACAGACCTAATCGATTCCAGCTCCTGCACCGGAAATTCATCTTAATCCAACATCGAGGTCGCAAACCTCCCCGCCAATAAGAACTCTCAAGGAAGATAACGCTGTTATCCCTAAGGTAATTTAGTCTTATAATCAAAATAAATGGATCAAAACAAATACAAATAAGTATATAAAAGTAAAGAGGAGTTACAAAATATTCCTCCCATCACCCCAACAAAACACTTAAAATAATTAACCAATCAAAACAAACGAACAAAAACAATTAAATTAAATGTCAAACTCTATAGGGTCTTCTCGTCCCATAAAAACATTTAAGAATTTTAACTCAAAAACCAAATTCAATAACATATTCATACCATATAAGACAGCCCATGTCTCGTCAAGCCATTCATACCAGATCACAATTAAAGAACTAATGATTATGCTACCTTTGCACGGTCAAAATACCGCGGCCCTTCAACAAAAATAACGTCAGTGGGCAGGCCATACTTCAAAAACTAACGAGAAAAGATGTTTTTGTTAAACAGGCGGACATGAAATATTTGCCGAATTCCTCAAAAGAATCTAACACACCAATTCAAACTAAACACAATAAACAGAATTTACTAATTACACAATAATTACAAACCAAACAAAAATAAAGAAAACATATCAATAAACAAATTAAATCTAATAAAAAATAAAAAAGAGAACAAATAAAATTTTAACATAATCAAATTGAAAATCACCATAAAATCCACAAAACTAAATACAAATAAAAGATTATAAAAATCAAATAAGGAGCTAATCCCCCATAATCTTAACACCCAATAAAAATAAGTAAAACAACAATAAAAATTAAATAGGAAGCATGAATTAAATTCATTTCTTGAAAAACCAGAGACCACTAAAGACGAATAACATTTCACTACCAATAGAATATTATTAATACTACTGAAACAGTAACTAACATAAACCATTAACTCCTTCAAAATCGGGAAATAAAAATAAATAATAAAATTCAGTAAACCCTGATACACAAGGTACAACAAACAAAATCAACTTCTAAAAAAACATTAACAATTTCACACTAACCCTTACAGTACAAGTAAACTATCGTAAAAAAATTAAATCACAAAAATACAATAACCCAAAATGATTTTTCAATAAAACGTCAAAATAATAAAAAATAACAACAAGAAAAGCAACAAAATCAGACCATGCCGAATCGCACGGCACAATAATTCAGCGTAAATGAAAACTCAACTAACAGAAATGATCTGACACAATTATAAATACATAATATCAATCCAGCTGCACCTTCCGGTACAACCACTTTGTTACGACTTATCTCATTAAAATAAACGAGAGCGACGGGCGATGTGTACATATCCCAGAACCAATTATCATGAAAACAATCTACAAAACATTACAACCAAATCCAATTTCATGCCGATATTAAAACCAGCAATCCAATAAACAAATAACAATGTAATCCATCATACCACCTAGAAACAAGCTGCACCTTGACCTGAAATAAATCTAAACAAAGAAACCAGAAAATTTAAAACAACTCTAAAAAGATAATCAATAAACGGCGGTATACAAACCAAAGCAACTAAGTAAGGTCCAACGTGGACTATCGATGACGAGACAGATTCCTCTGGATGGAATAAGATACCGCCAAATTCTTTAAGTTTCAAGAACATAACTAATACTACTCAGACAAACAACACTTAACATTCCAAAATAATAGGGTATCTAATCCTAGTCTATAAAAAGAATTTCATAGCCTCTAAGCAAACAAAAAATAATAACAGCAATAAAAATTTCACCCAATAACCACCAAAACAAAATTCAACAAAAATCAAATCATAAAACTATCTTACGCCGAACACATTCAAACGCCCCCAAGGTATAACCGCGGCTGCTGGCACAAAATTTAACCGAAACTAAAATGAATTGCTAAATACAAGAATACTTGACCAACCAATACTAACTAATGAGAATAAATAACCCTTCAAAACCCATCTAGAGATTAAAAAATCACGCACAAACTCACATATAAAACAAACAAAAACTGAACGAACTAAGCAAGAATAAAACTTCACTTGGTAGTATCAACCAAAGCAGAATGGTTC